GCTAGCGTAGCTTAATACAAAGCATAACACTGAAGATGTTAAGATGGACCCTAAGAAGTTCCGCATGCATAAAGGCATGGTCCCGACCTTACTATCAGCTCTTACCCAACTTACACATGCAAGTCTCCGCAACCCCGTGAGTATGCCCTCAATCCCCTGCCCGGGGACGAGGAGCGGGCATCAGGCGCAAATTTTTAGCCCAAGACGCCCGGCCAAGCCACACCCCCAAGGGAATTCAGCAGTGATAAACATTAAGCCATAAGTGAAAACTTGACTCAGTCAGGGCTAAGAGGGCCGGTAAAACTCGTGCCAGCCACCGCGGTTAAACGAGAGGCCCTAGTTGATAGCACCACGGCGTAAAGGGTGGTTAAGGAGAGCAAAACAATAAAGCCAAATGGCCCTTTGGCCGTCATACGCTTCTAGGAGTCCGAAGTCCAACAACACGAAAGTAGCTTTAATAACGTCCACCTGACCCCACGAAAGCTAAGAAACAAACTGGGATTAGATACCCCACTATGCCTAGCTATAAACCCAGACATTCAAATACAATTAAATGTCCGCCCGGGTACTACGAGCATTAGCTTGAAACCCAAAGGACCTGACGGTGCCTTAGACCCCCCTAGAGGAGCCTGTTCTAGAACCGATAACCCCCGTTAAACCTCACCACTTCTAGCCATCCCAGCCTATATACCGCCGTCGTCAGCTTACCCTGTGAAGGCAACAAAAGTAAGCAAAATGGGCACAACCCAGAACGTCAGGTCGAGGTGTAGCGCACGAAGTGGGAAGAAATGGGCTACATTTTCTATCACAGAACACTACGAATATGCAACATGAAATAGTGCTTGAAGGAGGATTTAGTAGTAAAAAGGAAACAGAGTGTCCTTTTGAACCCGGCTCTGAGGCGCGTACACACCGCCCGTCACTCTCCCCTGTCAAAATGCAATAAAAGTATATAACACCAAAGCACTGACAAGGGGAGGCAAGTCGTAACATGGTAAGTGTACCGGAAGGTGCACTTGGATTAAACCCAGGGCGTGGCTGAGTCAGTTAAGCATCTCACTTACACCGAGAAGACATCCATGCAAGTTGGATCACCCTGAGCCAAACAGCTAGCCTAATCACCAACATAACCCAACAATATTATTAATAAAACACAACTTAACATTACAAACTAAACCATTTTTTAACCTTAGTATGGGAGACAGAAAAGGTTCAACCTAGAGCAATAGAAAAAGTACCGCAAGGGAAAGCTGAAAGAGAAGTGAAACAACCCATATAAGCACCAAAAAACAAAGACTAAACCTTGTACCTTTTGCATCATGATTTAGCCAGTACCCTCAAGCAAAGAGACCTTTAGTTTGAAACCCCGAAACCAGGTGAGCTACCCCGAGACAGCCTATTTTAATTTAGGGCTAACCCGTCTCTGTGGCAAAAGAGTGGGAAGAGCTCCGGGTAGAAGTGACAGACCTACCGAACCTGGTGATAGCTGGTTGCCTAAGAAATGGATAGAAGTTCAGCCTCGCACACCCCAAGCCAAGAAAACACAACATTAAGACAACTTATGGGAAACATACGAGAGTTAGTTAAAGGGGGTACAGCCCCTCTAACAAAGGATACAACCTTCACAGGAGGATAAAGATCATAATATATAAAACATACTGTTTTAGTGGGCCTAAAAGCAGCCATCTAAACAGAAAGCGTTAAAGCTCAAACAGATAAAAGTTTATTATTCCGATAAACAATCTTATTCCCCTAGCAATATTAGGCCAACCCATGCCCACATGGGAGAAATTATGCTAAAATGAGTAACAAGAAGACCTGCTCTTCTCCGAGCACAAGTGTAGACCAGATCGGACCAACCACTGGAAATTAACGAACCCAACCCAAGAGGGCAATGTGGATAACAAAAAAGCCAAGAAAATCCCACAGCTAAGCAATCGTTAACCCCACACTGGAGTGCTATTTTTAAGGAAAGACTAAAAGAAAGGGAAGGAACTCGGCAAACACAAGCCTCGCCTGTTTACCAAAAACATCGCCTCCTGCAATCAAACTCAGTATAGGAGGTCCAGCCTGCCCAGTGACTACGGGTTCAACGGCCGCGGTATTTTGACCGTGCAAAGGTAGCGCAATCACTTGTCTTTTAAATAGAGACCTGTATGAATGGCTAAACGAGGGCTTAACTGTCTCCCCCTTCCAGTCAGTGAAATTGATCTATCCGTGCAGAAGCGGGTATAAACATACAAGACGAGAAGACCCTTTGGAGCTTAAGGTACAACATTCAACCACGTTAAACAACTCATTAAAAAGCAAGAACTTAGTGGAAAATGAAATTTTACCTTCGGTTGGGGCGACCACGGAGAAGAAACAAGCCTCCGAGTGGACTGGGCCAAACCCCCTAAAACTAAGAGAGACATCTCTAAGCCACAGAACATCTGACCAAAAATGATCCGGCCAACAAGGTCGATCAACGAACCAAGTTACCCTAGGGATAACAGCGCAATCCTCTCCCAGAGTCCATATCGACGAGGGGGTTTACGACCTCGATGTTGGATCAGGACATCCTAATGGTGCAGCCGCTATTAAGGGTTCGTTTGTTCAACGATTAAAGTCCTACGTGATCTGAGTTCAGACCGGAGCAATCCAGGTCAGTTTCTATCTGTAACGCTACTTTTCCTAGTACGAAAGGATCGGAAAAGAGGGGCCTATACTTAAAGCACGCCCCACCCCTAATTAATGAAAACAAATAAATTAAACAAAGGGAGGGCCAAAACCCCAACCGCCCAAAATAAGGACATACTGGGGTGGCAGAGCATGGTAAATTGCGAAAGGCCTAAGCCCTTTAAACCAGAGGTTCAAGTCCTCTTCCCAGTTTATGCTAAACACTCTAATAAATCACCTAATTAATCCCCTAGCCTATATTGTACCCGTCTTACTAGCAGTTGCCTTCTTAACCCTAATTGAACGTAAAGTACTAGGATATATACAACTACGAAAAGGGCCAAATGTAGTAGGACCATACGGATTATTACAACCCATTGCTGACGGTGTAAAATTATTTATTAAAGAACCAGTTCGCCCCTCTACATCTTCCCCCATTCTATTTTTAGCCACCCCTATCCTCGCACTGACTCTAGCAATGACACTATGGGCACCCATACCCCTACCATACCCCGTAATCGACCTTAACTTAGGAGTCCTATTTATTTTAGCCTTATCAAGCCTCGCAGTATATTCTATCCTTGGGTCAGGATGGGCATCAAATTCAAAATACGCACTAATTGGGGCCCTACGAGCAGTCGCCCAAACAATCTCATATGAAGTAAGCCTCGGACTAATTCTTTTATCAGTAATTATTTTTTCAGGGGGCTACACCCTACAAACATTTAGTATTACACAAGAAAGTATCTGATTACTAGCCCCCGCTTGACCCTTAGCCGCAATATGGTATATTTCAACTCTAGCAGAGACAAATCGAGCACCATTTGATTTAACAGAAGGAGAATCAGAATTAGTCTCAGGATTTAATGTAGAATATGCAGGAGGCCCCTTCGCCCTGTTCTTCTTAGCCGAGTACGCAAACATCTTACTGATAAATACACTATCAGCTGTATTGTTTCTAGGGACATCACACATTCCTAATTTACCAGAATTAACAACAATTGGACTTATAACTAAAGCCGCATTATTATCTATTGTATTCCTGTGGGTGCGAGCCTCATATCCACGATTTCGATATGACCAGCTCATACACCTTGTATGAAAAAACTTCCTTCCCCTAACACTAGCACTTGTATTATGACATATTGCCCTGCCAGTTGCATTAGCAGGCCTCCCCCCCCAACTATAATTCAGGAACTGTGCCCGAATGCCCAGGAACCACTTTGATAGAGTGGCTTATAGGGGTTAAAATCCCCTCAGTTCTTAGAAAGAAGGGGGTCGAACCCATGCCCAAGAGATCAAAACTCTTAGTGCTTCCTCTACACCACTTTCTAAGATGGGGTCAGCTAATTAAGCTTTCGGGCCCATACCCCGGACATGACGGTTAAAGTCCCTCCTCCATCAATGAACCCCTATGTACTCATAATTCTTCTGTCTAGCCTGGGACTAGGAACCACCCTAACCTTTGCCAGCTCCCACTGATTACTAGCCTGAATAGGCCTAGAGATTAATACCTTAGCAATTATTCCCCTAATAGCACAACATCACCACCCCCGCGCAGTAGAAGCCACCACAAAATACTTCTTAACCCAAGCCACTGCAGCAGCAATAATTATGTTTGCAAGCACAACAAATGCCTGAATTACAGGAGAATGAGACATAAATAATATATCAAACCCATTCGCCAGCACAATAATTATTACCGCTCTAGCACTTAAAATTGGCCTAGCTCCAATACATTTCTGAATACCAGAAGTATTACAAGGATTAGACCTCCTAACAGGACTGATTTTGTCAACCTGACAAAAACTTGCCCCATTTGCCTTAATCATTCAAACCGCCCAAATAGTAGACCCAATGCTATTAACCTCCCTCGGAGTCCTATCTACATTAATTGGGGGATGAGGCGGACTAAATCAAACCCAACTACGAAAAATCCTAGCTTATTCTTCCATTGCACACATAGGGTGAATAATTATTATTCTTCAATATGCCCCACAACTCACCCTTCTCGCCCTAGGAACATATATTTTTATAACATCCGCAGCATTCCTTACCCTAAAAATATCATCCACCACAAAAATTAATACTCTTTCAATAGCTTGATCTAAAGCCCCAATCTTAGCAACAACCACTGCCTTAGTACTATTATCCCTAGGAGGACTACCGCCACTAACAGGATTTATGCCAAAATGACTGATTTTACAAGAACTAGCAAAACAAAATCTCCCCACCACCGCCACCATCATAGCCTTAGCCGCCCTACTAAGCCTATACTTCTACCTACGCCTCTGCTACGCAATAACATTAACAATCTCTCCCAACACAGCCAATTCAACCACCCCTTGACGAACCCAAACAACCCAAGCCTCCCTCCCACTTACTATCTCTACCACAATTACCTTAGGGCTATTACCAATAACCCCCGCCATTCTCATACTAACCACCTAGGGACTTAGGATAGCATCAGACCAAGAGCCTTCAAAGCTCTAAGCAGAAGTGAAAATCTTCTAGTCCCTGATAAGACCTACAAGATTCTATCTTGCATTTTTTAATTGCAAATCAAATGTTTTTACTAAACTAAGGCCTTACTAGATGGGAAGGCCTCGATCCTACAAACTCTTAGTTAACAGCTAAGCGCTCAAACCAGCGAGCATCCATCTACTTTTCCCGCCTGTGAGTCAGTAAGGCGGGAAAAGCCCCGGCAGACTATTAATCTACGTCTCTGGATTTGCAATCCAACATGCTTCTTCACCACGGGGCTATGATAAGGAGAGGACTCAAACCTCTGTCTTCGGGGCTACAACCCACCGCCTAAACACTCGGCTACCTTACCTGTGGCAATTACGCGCTGATTCTTTTCTACAAACCACAAAGACATTGGTACCCTTTATCTTGTATTTGGTGCCTGAGCCGGAATAGTGGGAACCGCCCTAAGCCTTCTCATTCGAGCCGAACTAAGCCAACCCGGATCCCTTCTAGGCGATGATCAAATTTACAATGTTATTGTAACTGCCCACGCCTTTGTAATAATTTTCTTTATAGTAATACCAATTCTGATTGGGGGATTTGGAAACTGACTCGTGCCACTAATAATTGGGGCACCTGATATAGCATTCCCACGAATAAATAATATAAGTTTTTGGCTCCTACCCCCCTCTTTTCTTCTATTATTAGCCTCTTCTGGTGTTGAAGCCGGAGCTGGGACAGGGTGAACTGTTTACCCACCCCTCGCAGGCAATCTTGCCCATGCAGGAGCATCAGTAGACCTAACAATTTTTTCACTCCACTTAGCAGGGGTGTCGTCAATCTTAGGGGCAATCAACTTTATTACCACAACAATTAATATAAAACCTCCAGCCATTTCCCAGTATCAAACACCCCTCTTTGTCTGAGCTGTTCTTGTAACGGCCGTGCTTCTTCTTCTTTCCCTGCCCGTCTTAGCTGCCGGAATTACAATACTTCTTACAGACCGTAACCTTAACACAACATTCTTTGACCCTGCAGGAGGAGGGGACCCAATCTTATATCAACACTTGTTCTGATTCTTTGGCCACCCAGAAGTATATATTCTTATTTTACCAGGATTTGGAATTATTTCACATGTTGTAGCCTACTACGCAGGCAAAAAAGAACCCTTTGGATATATAGGAATAGTTTGAGCTATAATGGCCATCGGCCTACTTGGATTTATTGTGTGAGCCCACCACATATTTACTGTTGGAATAGACGTAGACACTCGCGCATATTTTACATCCGCAACAATAATTATTGCCATTCCAACGGGTGTAAAAGTATTTAGCTGATTAGCAACACTTCACGGGGGATCCATTAAATGAGAAACACCAATGCTGTGAGCCCTCGGATTTATTTTCCTCTTTACTGTAGGTGGCCTAACAGGAATTGTCCTAGCCAACTCATCACTTGATATTGTTCTCCACGACACATATTATGTAGTCGCACACTTCCACTATGTATTATCAATGGGTGCCGTATTTGCTATTATAGCAGCTTTCGTTCACTGATTTCCCCTATTTACAGGGTACACCCTAAATGACACCTGAACAAAAATCCACTTTGGAGTAATATTTATTGGTGTAAACCTCACATTCTTCCCACAACACTTCCTAGGTCTAGCAGGAATACCACGACGGTATTCCGATTACCCAGATGCCTATGCCCTATGAAACACAGTATCATCAATTGGATCACTTATTTCTTTAGTAGCAGTAATTATATTCCTTTTTATCCTATGAGAAGCCTTCGCCGCTAAACGAGAAGTATCTTCAGTAGAATTAACAATAACGAACGTAGAGTGACTTCACGGCTGCCCTCCGCCCTACCACACATTTGAAGAACCAGCATTCGTTCAAGTTCAATCAAACTAACGAGAAAGGAAGGAATTGAACCCCCATATACTGGTTTCAAGCCAGTCACATGACCATTCTGTCACTTTCTTTTAAAGACATTAGTAAAACACGCAAATTACATCACCTTGTCGAGGTGAAATTGCAGGTTAAACTCCTGTATGCCTTAAGCCTAAGGCTTAATGGCACATCCCACGCAACTAGGATTCCAAGACGCGGCATCACCCGTTATAGAAGAACTTCTTCACTTCCATGACCACGCCCTAATAATTGTATTTTTAATTAGCACTTTAGTGCTTTATATTATTATTGCAATGGTTTCAACCAAACTTACTAACAAGTACATCCTAGATTCTCAAGAAATCGAAATTGTATGAACTGTATTACCAGCTGTCATTTTAGTTTTAATTGCTCTCCCGTCCCTTCGAATTCTATATCTTATAGACGAAATCAACGACCCCCACCTAACAATTAAAGCCATAGGACATCAATGATACTGAAGCTACGAATACACAGACTACGAAGACCTAGGCTTTGACTCTTATATAGTCCCTACCCAAGACCTCACCCCTGGTCAATTTCGACTCCTAGAAACAGATCACCGAATAGTAGTACCTATAGAATCACCCGTCCGTGTTCTAGTCTCCGCTGAAGACGTACTACACTCCTGAGCCGTCCCATCTTTGGGCGTAAAAATAGACGCAGTGCCAGGACGACTAAACCAGGCCGCCTTTATCGCCTCCCGCCCAGGCGTGTTCTACGGACAATGTTCTGAAATCTGCGGGGCAAATCACAGCTTTATACCCATCGTAGTTGAAGCAGTCCCACTAGAGCACTTCGAAAGCTGATCCTCATTGATACTAGAAGACGCCTCACTAGAAAGCTAATTATTGGACAAAGCGTTGGCCTTTTAAGCCAAAGTTTGGTGCCTACCGGCCACCTCTAGTGAAATGCCACAACTTAACCCCAACCCCTGATTTGCAATTCTAGTATTTTCATGAATCGTTTTCCTTACCATTATCCCAACTAAAATCTTAAATCATACCACACCAAATGAACCAACCCCAATAAGTGAAGAAAAACACAAAACAGAACCCTGAGACTGACCATGATAGTAAGCTTTTTTGATCAATTTGCAAGCCCATCCTTCCTTGGAGTTCCACTCATTGCCGTTGCAATTGCATTACCATGAGTTTTATTCCCAACCCCGCCGACTCGATGAATCAACAATCGGCTTATTACTGTTCAAACATGGTTTATTAACCGATTTACTAACCAATTAATAACACCTCTAAATGTGGGTGGCCATAAATGAGCACTTCTATTAGCCTCATTAATAGTATTCCTTATTACTATTAATATACTAGGCCTTCTTCCCTATACTTTTACACCTACAACACAACTATCCCTAAATATGGGATTTGCTGTACCACTATGACTCGCCACAGTAATTATTGGTATGCGAAATCAGCCAACAGTTGCTCTCGGACACCTTCTGCCAGAAGGAACACCTATCCCCTTAATTCCAGTACTAATTATTATCGAAACAATTAGCCTATTTATTCGACCATTAGCCCTAGGAGTTCGACTTACAGCCAACCTAACTGCGGGCCACCTACTAATTCAACTTATTGCCACAGCCGTATTTGTACTATTACCAATAATGCCTACAGTAGCAATCCTAACTGCCACCGTTCTCTTTCTCCTAACACTCCTAGAAGTTGCAGTAGCAATAATTCAAGCTTATGTATTTGTACTTCTTCTAAGTCTTTATCTTCAAGAAAACGTATAATGGCCCACCAAGCACATGCATATCATATGGTTGATCCAAGCCCATGACCACTAACCGGAGCAGTCGGTGCTCTATTAATAACATCCGGCCTAGCAATCTGGTTCCACTTCCACTCAACAACACTAATAACCCTAGGATTGATCCTTCTGCTCCTCACAATACTTCAATGATGACGTGATATCATCCGAGAAGGGACCTTCCAAGGCCACCACACACCACCAGTACAAAAAGGACTACGATATGGAATAATCCTATTTATTACCTCAGAAGTGTTCTTTTTCCTAGGATTCTTCTGAGCTTTTTATCATTCAAGCTTAGCACCAACACCAGAACTTGGAGGGTGCTGACCCCCAACAGGAATTACCACACTAGACCCCTTTGAAGTCCCCCTTCTCAACACAGCTGTACTACTAGCCTCCGGGGTAACCGTCACATGAGCCCACCACAGCATTATAGAAGGCGAACGAAAACAAGCCATTCAGTCCCTCGCACTTACAATTTTATTAGGACTTTACTTTACCGCCCTTCAGGCCATAGAATATTACGAAGCCCCTTTTACTATTGCAGACGGAGTATATGGTTCTACATTCTTTGTGGCCACAGGATTTCATGGATTACATGTTATTATTGGATCGACCTTCTTAGCTGTATGCCTTCTCCGCCAAATCCAATATCACTTTACATCCGAACATCATTTCGGCTTTGAAGCCGCCGCCTGATACTGACACTTTGTTGACGTAGTATGACTATTCCTCTACGTATCCATCTATTGATGAGGCTCATAATCTTTCTAGTATTAAAATTAGTACAAATGACTTCCAATCATTTAGTCTTGGTTAAACTCCAAGGAAAGATAATGAACTTAATTATAACCATTCTTATTATTACGGTGGCCCTGTCCTCAATTTTAGCAATAGTATCATTCTGATTACCACAAATAAACCCTGACGCAGAAAAACTATCTCCCTATGAATGCGGGTTTGACCCACTGGGATCTGCCCGATTACCCTTCTCACTACGATTTTTTCTAGTCGCCATCTTATTTTTATTATTTGATTTAGAAATCGCCCTTCTCCTTCCCCTACCATGAGGAGACCAACTTCACAACCCCACCGGAACATTCTTTTGAGCAACCACAGTACTAATTTTATTGACCCTAGGGCTAATTTATGAATGAACTCAAGGAGGCCTAGAATGAGCAGAATAGGGGGCTAGTCCAAAACAAGACCTCTGATTTCGGCTCAGAAAATTATGGTTTAAGTCCATGGCCCCCTTATGACACCAGTACACTTTAGCTTTAGCTCAGCATTCATTTTAGGACTAATAGGATTAGCATTTCACCGCACCCATCTTCTCTCTGCACTTTTATGCTTAGAAGGAATAATACTGTCCTTATTTATTGCACTAGCCTTATGAGCCCTACAATTCGAATCAGTAAGCTTCTCCGCAGCTCCTATATTACTACTGGCTTTTTCTGCCTGCGAAGCAAGCACCGGCCTCGCACTTCTAGTAGCCACGGCTCGAACCCACGGAACCGACCGACTACAAAACCTTAATCTATTACAATGTTAAAAGTGCTAATTCCCACTATTATATTATTCCCAACAATTTGATTAACCTCTCCGAAATGATTATGAACAACTACAACCGCACACAGCCTCTTAATTGCCCTTATTAGCCTTTCATGATTGAGCTGAACATCAGAGATCGGATGAACTATATCTAATTCATATTTAGCCACAGACCCCCTCTCAACCCCCCTCCTAGTTCTAACATGCTGACTTCTTCCATTAATAATCTTAGCTAGCCAAAATCACATTAATCCTGAGCCAATCAGCCGACAACGACTTTATATTACACTTCTCACTTCACTTCAAACTTTCCTAATTATAGCATTTGGCGCCACAGAAATCATTATATTTTACATTATATTTGAAGCCACACTTATCCCAACCCTTATTATTATTACCCGATGAGGAAATCAAACTGAACGCCTTAATGCAGGAACCTACTTTTTATTTTATACTCTAGCAGGATCTTTACCATTATTAGTTGCCCTACTTCTTCTTCAACAATCTACAGGAACTTTATCTATATTAGTAATCCAATATTCCCAACCCCTGCTTCTAAACTCCTGAGGCCACAAAATCTGATGAGCTGGCTGTTTAATCGCATTTCTAGTAAAAATACCACTATATGGAGTTCACCTCTGACTACCAAAAGCACATGTTGAAGCCCCCGTCGCAGGATCCATAGTACTAGCAGCAGTATTACTAAAATTGGGGGGATACGGAATAATACGAATAATAATTATATTAGACCCACTATCCAAAGAACTAGTTTACCCCTTCATTATTCTAGCCCTGTGAGGTATTATCATAACAGGGTCAATTTGCCTTCGACAAACAGACCTTAAATCATTAATCGCTTACTCATCTGTAAGTCATATGGGACTGGTAGCAGGCGGAATCTTGATCCAAACCCCATGAGGGTTTTCAGGGGCAATTATTTTAATAATCGCCCACGGACTAGTGTCTTCAATATTATTCTGTTTAGCAAATACGGCCTATGAACGAACTCATAGCCGAACCATAATTCTTGCCCGGGGCCTACAAATAATCTTTCCACTAACAGCAGTATGATGATTTATTGCCAACCTGGCTAACCTAGCACTACCTCCCCTTCCTAACCTAATGGGGGAACTTATAATTATTACAACCCTATTTAACTGATCCCCATGAACCATTGCCCTTACAGGAGCAGGGACATTAATTACAGCAGGTTATTCCCTATATATATTTCTCATGTCCCAGCGAGGTCCAACGCCCAACCACATTACAAAACTTCCCCCATTCCACACTCGAGAACACTTATTAATAGCCCTTCACCTTATTCCAGTAATTCTCCTTGTAGCAAAACCCGAACTTATGTGGGGCTGATGTTACTAGTAAGTATAGTTTAACTAAAACATTAGATTGTGATTCTAAAAACAGGGGTTAAAATCCCCTTACTCACCAAGGAAGGACGGAAATCAATAAGTACTGCTAATCCTTATGCACCGCGGTTAAAATCCACGGCTTCCTTACGCTTCTGAAGGATAACAGCTCATCCATTGGTCTTAGGAACCAAAAACTCTTGGTGCAAATCCAAGTGGAAGCTATGAATTCAACAACTTTAATTATATCATCCTCACTTATTCTAGTACTTACAATCCTTATATTTCCTCTATTAACAACACTAAGCCCAAAACCGCAAAAGCCAGAATGAGCAAACACACATGTTAAAACCGCCGTCAGCACTTCATTTTTTATTAGCCTCCTCCCACTCATAATTTTTTTAGATCAAGGCGTAGAAAGCATCACCACAAACTGACATTGAATAAACACACACATATTTGATACAAATATTAGCTTCAAATTTGACCACTACTCTCTAATCTTCACCCCCATTGCTCTTTATGTCACCTGATCAATTCTAGAATTCGCACTATGGTACATACACGCCGACCCCAACATTAATCGATTTTTTAAATACCTGCTCCTATTTCTAGTAGCCATAATTACTTTAGTCACAGCCAACAACATATTTCAACTTTTTATTGGCTGAGAGGGGGTTGGAATTATGTCTTTTCTCCTGATTGGATGATGATACGGACGAGCAGATGCCAACACAGCGGCCCTCCAGGCCGTAATTTATAACCGGGTAGGAGACATTGGACTCATTCTTAGTATAGCATGATTTGCAATAAATCTCAACTCCTGAGAAATTCAACAAATCTTTTTCTTATCAAAAAATTTTGACATGACAATTCCCCTAATCGGGTTAATCCTTGCAGCAACAGGAAAATCGGCCCAATTTGGCCTACATCCCTGACTCCCTTCTGCCATGGAGGGCCCTACGCCAGTATCCGCCCTACTCCACTCCAGCACTATAGTCGTTGCAGGAATTTTTCTGTTAATTCGCCTTCACCCCCTTATAGAAAATAATAATTTGGCATTAACAATTTGTCTTTGCCTAGGTGCACTAACTACATTATTTACAGCTACTTGCGCCCTCACCCAGAACGACATTAAAAAAATTGTAGCTTTTTCAACATCAAGTCAACTAGGCCTGATAATGGTCACTATTGGACTAAATCAGCCACAATTAGCATTCTTACACATTTGCACACACGCATTTTTTAAAGCCATACTATTCCTATGCTCTGGGTCAATTATCCACAGCCTCAATGATGAGCAAGACATTCGAAAAATAGGAGGCCTCCAAAACCTAATACCCGCCACCTCAACTTACCTTACCATCGGCAGCCTAGCATTAACAGGAACCCCCTTTTTAGCTGGATTCTTTTCAAAAGATGCCATTATTGAAGCTCTAAATACCTCCTACCTTAACGCCTGAGCCCTAACCCTTACATTAATTGCTACATCATTTACCGCAGTCTATAGCTTCCGAGTCGTGTTCTTCGTAACCATGGGGTCCCCCCGATTCCTACCACTATCCCCCATCAATGAAAACAATCCATTAGTAATTAACCCAATCAAACGACTTGCCTGAGGAAGCATTATTGCAGGACTTATTATTACATCCAATTTTTTACCTTCAAAAACACCCATCATAACAATACCAACCCCCCTAAAACTAGCAGCCCTCATAGTAACTATTATTGGACTCTTAGTGGCTATGGAACTTACAGCCATAACCAACAAACAAATTAAAATTACCCCTACTATTTACATACACCACTTCTCAAATATATTAGGGTATTTTCCCGCAATAATTCATCGACTCCCCCCCAAACTTAACCTAACTCTGGGACAATCCATCGCCACTAAATTCGACCAGACATGACTTGAAGTTACAGGACCAAAAGGATTAGCCCTAACCCAAATAGCAATATCAAAAATTACAAGTGACATTCAACGAGGAATAATCAAAACCTACCTAACTATTTTCCTCCTAACTCTTGCCCTAGCCATCCTCTTAACTCTAATTTAAACAGCACGAAGCGTACCACGACTTAAGCCCCGAGTGAGCTCCAACACTACTAATAGCGTCAAAAGTAACACTCATGCACAAATAACTAACATTGCCCCACCAAAAGAATATATAACAGCTACACCACTAACATCCCCACGCAACATAGAAAACTCCTTTAACCCATCAACAACAACTCAAGAGCCCTCATACCACCCGCCTCAAAACAGCCCCGCCGCTAAAATAACCCCTGACAAATACACCAGCACATACCCAGCCACAGAACGACTTCCTCAGGCTTCTGGGAAAGGCTCAGCAGCTAGAGCTGCTGAATAAGCAAATACCACAAGCATCCCTCCTAAATAGATTAAAAAAAGAACCAAAGACAAAAAAGAACCCCCGTAGCCAACTAAAATCCCACACCCAACCCCCGCCGCTACTACTAAGCCTAAAGCAGCAAAATATGGTGTAGGATTAGAAGCAACAGCAACTAAACCCACAACTAAAGCTACCAACAATAAAAACATAAAATAGGTCATAATTCTTGCTCGGACTTTAACCGAGACCAATGACTTGAAGAACCACCGTTGTAGTTCAACTACAAGAACAATAATGGCAAGCCTACGAAAAACACACCCGCTGATAAAAATCGCCAACGACGCATTAGTTGACCTCCCAACACCATCCAACATTTCCGCATGATGAAACTTTGGGTCCCTTTTAGGATTGTGTTTAATTACCCAAATTTTAACCGGACTATTTTTAGCCATGCACTACACTTCTGATATTTCAACCGCCTTCTCATCAGTTGTTCACATCTGCCGAGACGTAAATTACGGCTGACTTATTCGTAACCTACACGCCAACGGGGCATCTTTCTTCTTCATTTGTATTTATATACATGTTGCCCGAGGCCTATATTATGGATCTTACCTTTACAAAGAGACTTGAAACATCGGAGTTGTCCTTCTCCTACTAGTCATAATAACGGCCTTTGTTGGCTATGTACTCCCCTGAGGACAAATATCCTTTTGAGGTGCTACAGTAATTACAAATCTGTTATCAGCAGTTCCTTATATAGGAGACACCCTTGTTCAATGAATTTGAGGTGGCTTTTCAGTAGATAATGCAACATTAACACGATTCTTTGCATTCCATTTCCTACTACCATTTGTTGTCGCCGCTGCAACTATTCTACACTTACTATTTTTACACGAAACAGGATCAAACAACCCCGCCGGATTAAACTCCGACGCAGATAAAATCTCCTTTCACCCATACTTTTCATACAAAGACCTCCTAGGCTTTGTAATAATGCTACTAGCCCTCACATCATTAGCTTTATTTTCCCCAAACCTACTAGGAGACCCAGAAAATTTCACCCCAGCAAACCCGCTAGTTACACCCCCACATATTAAACCAGAATGATATTTCTTATTTGCCTACGCAATTTTACGATCCATTCCAAATAAGCTAGGAGGAGTTCTTGCACTATTATTCTCTATTTTAGTACTAATAGTAGTACCAATTTTACACACCTCAAAACAACGAGGACTAACATTCCGCCCAATTACTCAATTCTTATTCTGAACATTAGTAGCTGACATAATTATTTTAACATGAATTGGAGGCATACCCGTAGAACACCCATACATTATTATTGGACAAATTGCATCAGTTCTATACTTCGCACTATTCCTCATTCTTACCCCCCTAGCAGGATTATTAGAAAATAAAGCACTAAAATGAGCTTGCACTAGTAGCTTAGTCTTAAAGCATCGGTCTTGTAATCCGAAGATCGGAGGTTAAACTCCCCCCTAGCGCCCAGAAAAAAGAGATTTTAACTCTCACCCCTGGCTCCCAAAGCCAGAATTCTAAATTAAACTATCTTCTGATAGTAACCTATATGGTATAGTACATATATATGTATTATATTACATAATGCATATGTACATATATATGTATTATCACCATTCATTTATATTAACCATAAAGCAAGTACTAACGTTTAAGACGTACATAAACCTAAATTTTAAAACTCACAAATAATTTATTTTAACCCGGGAAATAGATTATTCCCCTATAACTGGCTCTCAAATATTTCCTTGAAATACTCAACTAAGATTTAATTTAACTATATTAATGTAGTAAGAGACCACCAACTGGTTTATATTAAGGCATTCTATTCATGATAGAATCAGGGACACAAATTGTGGGGGTTGCACATGGTGAATTATTCCTTGCATCTGGTTCCTATTTCAGGAACATAACTGTAGAATTCCACCCTCGGATAATTATATCTGGCATCTGATTAATGATATGAGTACATACTCCTCGTTACCCAACATGCCGAGCATTCTTTTATATGCATAGGGGTTCTCCTTTTTGGTTGCCTTTCATCTTGCATTTCAGAGTGCAGGCTCAACAATTAAATAAGGTTGTACACTTTCCTTGTTTCAGTTAAAGTAGGTTCATTATTAAAAGACATAACTTAAGAATTACATATTTCTCACTCAAGTGCATAACATATTCATTCCTTCTTCAACTTCCCCCTATATAGATGCCCCCCCTCTCGGTTTCTGCGCGACAAACCCCCCTACCCCCTACGCTCAGCAAATCCTGTTATCCTTGTCAAACCCCTAAACCAAGGAAGGTTCGAGAACGTCCAAACTAACAAGTTGAAATATGGGTTAGCTATCCGCATTATATATATATATACATACACATCGCATCAATTTTTCATAAAATTATCTCAAATTATAGCCTAAAAATTTCTATTGTCTTTAAAGGGCATTGCCCCAATGCTAAAAAATTAAACATTTTATAAC